TAAGACCAGCAGCAGTTAGACTACCACCATGCAGTGATGACGGTATAACTTTTTTTGGTATTGCTGGCATCTGGGCTGACGATTTCGAAGATCGTAAATAACTTAGAGCACCAAAGGGCTGCCATTTTTTATCTACGAAAGTTGCTATCTTCTCAATTGGCCAACCACCCCACCTATCATTGCATTAGGAGCTCGCGAGTTTGCAGTATAAAATGGATCACGTAACGAACGGTTTATAACAGGTTTTTTTTTTCAGGATAAGAGAGAAAGAAAGAAGAGGGAATTCAGCTTTACAAATGGATATTACCACAGCCCACTTCGCTCTAGAATTTATTTATTTGACTACATCTATCTCTGTGACTTTTTCGTTAATGAACGGGGTAAACTGATTTTTTTTCTTCTGCAATTCTAGAAGAACGGCCTGAAGGGTCTCCGTATCAGTTTCTTCGGAGACCTCCAGGTCGTTATTCATTATGCTCTCAGCTATATCGGAATAGCAGGTTTCAACAGCGGGGCAATGAACGGACAGCCGCCGTAGCCGTCTGGTTTCGCACTCGCTACGAATTTGCTCTATGAGCTTCGTGCGAATGGTACTTCGAAGTTCCGCACGCTGCTCCTGCTCGGGATCTGCGTGCGGAACTTCATCGGTTTCTTGAGCCAGCGGCGGCTCCTCAAGGGCCCCTCCCCCCGGATTGTTATGATTAGCGTTCCGTCTAAGGAACGGCTCCACAGCAGCCATAAGGCCTTGATCTTGATCCGCACCCAAAAAAGAAGCTGTGCTCCTGGGATACGAAAATGGGGAGGGGATGGGGATACCAGCTTGAATGCTAAGCATAAGCTGCAGTAGTAACAGAAGAAGCAAAAAAGACGAAAAAATCCGAGGGTTGGTAATGATAGAAAGGGCTCGTTTGAAAAGAAGATCTCTATTATTATTGATTCTCAAAAGGAAAGCATTCAAAAGACTCCCCTTCCATATAGATCGTCGTGGCAAGAACTTCTTATGTATCGTCTTATATTCTGCTTCTTTACCCAACGAGATAACTTTCACTAACTTGGGCATCAATCCTATCCGTTTCAATTGGCTGCTTTCTTCTCGCAGCACCTCAGTCCTGCGGTCTTTTCTGTTTGTTACGACGCATACCCCTCACAATTACCAAAGTCCAACTCCCCTGTGTAGCCCTATCACTCATTTAGCTTACTTACACTCAAAAAGAGACTTCCCTAACTGACTTCCAATAAGAAATAACTGACTGAAACTATGCCAAACATAACACAGCACGAGCACGCCCCTTTCGTGTTGTTAATAAAGGGCGGCTCTGCGCGCAGTCAGGCGTACACCACGCACCCTTCAATCCCAAACTTCTTCGATCCAGTGACCTTGAGAGTTTTTCTTAGCTTTTTTTAAGCCATGGGAAGATTCCGAGTCCTTTCCGCCATGTCGGTTTATTAGGCTCGATAGGTCCGGTGGACTCGTCTATCCTAGAGGTTGCGTGTCGACCTCCCTCGTGGCCACTTCGCTCTCTCCGGCCAAGTCCCTCTCGTCGAGTGTTGGTAAAGTTAGGAGTGGGCTTCTGGCAAGCCTCACTCCCTATCTAGAGCCGCCTCCTGCCAGTCTGATGAAATTATGTCTTTTCATTTCAGATAAAACACGGTAAAGCCTGTATATCCAGACTAGTTGGCCTACAGCTTTTTCGTAGGCCCCCGGTGGCCCCCGAGGCCTGGCGGAATCCGCTTTCCGAAGTGTACCCCGAGCCTCCTTTGGGGTTGAGGCACTCGCGGCATCCAAGGGCTGGCGAGTTTTAAGGGCAGTTATATGTCCCTCCTGGTCTGAATCCCCCCTCGCCTTCTCAGCGAGGAGTAGTTTACGATCCGGTGTCAGCTGTCTGACCTGAAAGCCAGTCAAGTCGGGGCAGGGCAATGGCATCATGGCCATACACACAAACTTCTACGAGCAGTCACGGCATATTGACTCTGGGAGTATGGAACAGTGGGTGGTACTTCAATCTTTTCCAAGCCGATAGGCACTATTAACTTCACACTAACCCAATCTCGATGAAAAAAAGAAAATGTTCAATCAACGGCCGCGCAATCAGCGATAGGCTTGATTGATCGTACTACATACAATACTGCTTGCTCGGTCGCACTTCATTTCTATATGTAGATAAAAGTGACGACTTGGTCGTTGATCGCAGTCATTATACATACGATCTTTCCTCGTGAAGCTTGAAATGTGGAATCATCGCGAATAGAAAAGAAGTAATCCAACCCACGGAATCGACTTGAATAGGCTATTTGAATCTATATGTGTGATATTTCAATTGTGTCTTATTGACTTTTTTCAATCAACTCTGCGGTGATCCTTCAGTATACTGACCCAATCTTTCAATTAAAGTGTGAAATCGCTCATTTACCTGCCAGGCCAAGCAAATCTAAGAGCTAGCCAGCAGCAGCCGCGCAATCAGCGACAGGCTTGATCGCACTTACGCGTTATATACTTCACCGATAGCGAATGAAAGGATGAACTCTTTGATGGCTCATTGGAGAGTATAGTCTTTTGTCTTTCTTCTCTCCGAAGTGGCATAACAAAATTGGAGAGGAAAAAGGGGAGCAGAAGGACTTGATTGCATTCATTCACGATATTACTGACCAAAGTATGTCACTCGATGACTTGATTGGATTGCATGCATTCATTTACGGACTTGATTGCACTTTCTATACTTCAACTCTTTGTTTGATAGAAAACTCTTTCTTTGTTTGATAGATGATCGCTACTATTATGAGATTTGCCTATTAGATAGTGCATTTATTCACAATCAATCCATCCAAGTGCGGATGAACTGACAATTCGTTTTTATCCCTCAACCGCTAGGGGGCAATAAGGTCTTTTTTGTTTGGGATAAAGGGGAGCAGAGAGATCAGATTACAAAAGAAAATCAACCTTCCGGAGAACAAATAGCAATCAGAGAAGGAAGAAAGAGCCGTAAACGAAGAGATCATATGCGAACCACTCTCCCAATCAATCCAACAGAAAAGCAATTACAACGTCCATGAGAAAGAAGGGGCCAAAAGACAAGCTGAAACTGCTCCAGTCTGGGGGTCAGGCTTCGCCGTGTGAGATAACCTGGTCACTTTATCTGTGTCCCTTCTGGGCATTCCATTCCGCGCAAGGAGCAGAAGCCGCGCGCTAAGGCTGAGATGCCTCGCCCGCTGATTGCGCCCAAACGCAGCATTGGTAGAGCGCGGCCTTGACGTACTTATTCGCATGGTCTTTCTTTCGCGAATTTTGGCAGTGGGAGTAGAGCGTGCACCGCGGCCAAAGCGCCTTTGATTGCAGTGCAATAAACTGGAACGGCTGCGTTAAGCATCTCAATGCTGAAGATTTGATCCTGAGATCAGACGGGAAAGACTTATTGAACCGGCTCACTCCGAACCCGCAGCTCAAATAGCCAAGGTCGGTGGAAAAGGAATAGTCAAGCTTGTTTGGATAAAGGAAGCATTCATACTCGACCCGCGTCTGGACGCCCCTTTCGGGCTCACTTCCTGACAACCCAGCCCACAACAGGAAATGGACAGGCATTGACAAAAGCCGAAGCCTGGGCGCATCGAGCCCGGGTCTAGTCCGTGGGCAATTTCATGCTCCAAATTCGATGAACGATGAAAAAGAATGCAGGTGGGTGGGTCGGTCTAGGGAGAAGGAGTCGGGAAAGAAGACTGGTTAGCAGTAGGGCCTTGGTTCGTTCTTTGGTTATTTACCGTAACCGGCTAGATCTACAGAAGCTGTTACGGAATTGAGATAGACTGGGAGTTCGAGGATCAGACCTTCGTCCCATCCAGAACTCGATCTACGGCAGAATCCCAACCGTCCATAGGCACTTAAGGCAAGGGCCGTGATCGGCAGAAGGGGCAATCACCCTCTACCTGCTTCCATTGGGACTTCATTCCGCAACCCGGGGGAAGTGGACTGCCATTACGCCTTGTCACGGAAGGCTGAGGATTTCTGGTAACCTATCGGGATGGCCTTGACCTCCTTTTCTCCTGCGCACAAACACACTTTATGCCCAGGCTTCCATACCGATCCGGCCTTCATCATAGGCTAGCATAGCAGACAATCTAGCGAAATCCAGGAAGGGGGAGGGGAATGCAAAATCTGAAGCAAACCGTTAGGCTAGTTCCCGTGGAGTGAGTCTAGTGCTTCCCTTTAACCTAGAAGCACTCAGTGAGCGTTCAACAATGTCCTTCCTGGCCTGTTGTTTGAGTTGACCGAAGGGCGGCGGGTGGAGGGAGCTTCACTTACCGAGAGGAATGAATTCGAGTAGTAGCCAGGGGAGGAGTTCTTTTCAAAAGAATGAAGTAGAGCCCAAATGCGCGAGCAAGAGCTAGAAAGAAGCCCTAGCCCTAGAGCTATAGCAAGAGCTCAGTAACTAATAGCCAAGGACGGTGGGTGTAGCGGATTTGATCCTCCCCCTGCTCGAAGATCAGACAATATGCTATGTCACGAACGCCATAGGAGGGGCACTTGGGTTGAGCTGAGCCTAGCACCTGACCGGATGAACTTCCACTGTTGAGCCTAAATCTCTTCCGCAGAAAGGGGGTCGGCAGATCAATCGGAAAGGTTGAACCCACTCCCCTTTTGATATGGATGGAAACTTCCCTGTCAATGTAACCAACCACAAACAAATACCACAAACAAAGCTCCTTCTCTTAGGGGCTCTCCCCTATCACTCGAAATTCGTTGGGAGGGAAGGAACCCTTTCTTTACGTACGATTTTGCCTATCGACCCGAATGAATCAGTCGATCCACATTATATAGAAAGATCACTCATGCAGAAGCGTAGGGAACGAACGGAGCGCGGATGCGCGAAGTGAGAACTAGCAATGCACGTTGGGAATTTTGACCCCTCGATGTGGGACCAACCAAATGGAAGAAGGCGAGAGGGATTGCCCCGAAGCAATAGCAAGAGCTAACCTAAGTGCGCAAGCACACAGCTTAACAGAGCTAGGCGTACTTGCTCTTTTACTGGTCTCGGCTCTCACGGCTAGAGAGAAATAGCCCTCCTTCGTTGGCTCGAAAGAACCAGCAAAGGGAGCAAGAAAACGGGTGCTATAACGCGCAACGGCTTTCGCGTTCCCTTTACGTGAATTGGGCCGTTGCTTGCTCGCTTGCCCTTCCCCACCCACCACCCCCCCAAAAGGGGATTCATTAAAGGGATCGGCTCATTCCATTCCTCACTTTTTGGTATAGATTTCGTTACGTTAGAAGAGCCCCTTAGCGAATTGACCTTTGGATCGCACTACACCATATAGTCAAGTCACCCTTCCCCGGGTCGCTGTAAGCTCGTTCATATATACTCTCATCCAAATGCGGAGGAACTTCCACCCGCCTCAGCGAGGCGACCAGGGAGAGACTCAGAGACTACTGGTTGGACCATCTCAAACGCAACCGCCCTTCCAATGGCGTACGATACCAGCTGCTGGATATATGGGGAGGATCGACCTCTCTTTCGTGATTACACCTTCATCACGCCTGTCCACCTGGAAGAAACGAAGTGGAGACCTCCCATATATACTATACAGCGACGAAGGGAAAAGACCCAGGGGAACCCCGTCAAATAGAGCGTACGCCCTAGATAGGCATGAAAGAGAAGCAGAAAGAAATGACCAAATTCTCCACCAGAAGGAGAAGAGGTGAGAACCAACAGAGGGAGGACGGTGAGTAGATTACCAATTACATACTCAGAGAGAGAACAATTGAACAAAGCCTTCGAAGAAGAATCAATGAAAACTACCGAATCCAATCTTCCATACTGCGAGCGAAGTCATGCAAACAAAGCTGCTGCTGCGCGCTCAGGAAAGCAGTGATTCCCCTAGATATATAGATAACGGGGATCGCGGATCACGCGCAGTGAGAGCGCAAGAGCTGTGTGATAGGCAGGCAAAGGACTCCACCAAGAGAGGATTGGAGGAAAGTCACCTACCATGAGGATTGGCAATAGAGCACGCTTTCCGCCTAGTAGACAACTAAGCAGGAGGGAGGGCTAGGGTGAGGAAGGGGAGGTCTTCCACCTGCTCTTAGAACTGACAAAGCACGGCACATACTGGAACTCTTTGTCTTCTATCTGGTGGGTCACCGGGATTGATATCGATTTCATTTATTGACTAGTACTAGTACATTACATGCACCACTTTCATTTGAAAACCTATTTGCCCCCTACCCTTGGTATATGAAAATGACCAACTAGAGAAAGGCAGGGCAGCAGCTCTCCAGCCCCACTTGAGGCTAGGCCCTTCCCACCTACAGGAGCGAGCGAGATTGCTTGTTGCGCGCTTAAGACGGATGGCTTAAGCAAATGACCCTTGGTCCAATAAGATTCTTCTTTTTGAGGATTGGCCTATAAAGCTTTTGGCCGGGCTCTTCTTTCTTTTATTCCTTTCTTTCCGGCGAGCAGACGATGATTGTGGTCTTCGTGGATACGCCTTTGATAGAGCTGGCAAGCCTTTCTTCTCTTATGATCGGGAGAGAATGCGGTTAGCAGCTGGGCTTGATCAAATGGGCTAAAACCATACCGTGGGAGAAAGCCATATTGTTCAGTTGAAGTTGAAGAAGCCCCTTTCAGAATCTACCTTTTACCGGGCGGAACACTTATTAGATCTTTTTAGTACCTTCGTAATTGAGAACACTTTTATGAGCTTATCGACTTCTGCCTCTACCTACCGCACAACGTTCCGTTGCTTGGTGGGGTCGGGCGAGAATCCCGGTAAGCTGAAGGGCACTTGATCAAATGGGCGAAAAGCATACCGCTCAGGAAAACAAACAAGAACCAGGCGAGAACAGAGATCCGCAACAGCAGTGCCCACGTTCTACCTGCGCATAGAAGTCTTTCAGACATCCATTTACCTTTTACGTAAGCTCAGACTTCATCAGCTAGGTCTTAGGACGAAATAAACGTTCCATCCATCAAACTTCGCTGCAGGAACCGTTTTCTCGTACGGATAAGCCGAGGGCACGGGTCTCATAGCACTTCCCCACCCCGGCTTCACTCTCGTCAGCTGTACATACGTCACCTTCCATTGTCTTAGCGAAGATTTCAACGTACTCCTGCGTGCCGGGAAGTTCCTTCCTTAGCCTAGAAAGCCAGTCTTCTTCGGAACCCGCCAATCCATCTTTAAGCGAGAGTCGGAAGATCTAGCCCAGGTAGGTTTCAATACGCAGGCGAACACCAGAAGCGCCCGGCGCTTTTATACGCAATATACGCAATTCGCGCGTGTATAACCACGTGCAAATGCGGAGGAACTTCCACCCTTTGGGTTCGGGATAGGATCATTTCTTGTGATCCAAGAGAGTTTGAAGGAAGGACCTAAGGTGACCTCAGTGCAGGAACCAGGGAATGGTTCCCCAAGAGGCTTTCCTGGAAGGGATCGGCTTTATTTGCATCTATTGCATTTTCATGATGCGGTACGGTACGCGCTTCACTTACCACGAAGAGAGCTTTACCAGGAAGTACCATAAAATCCAAGAGTTGTGTTAGCTCTTGGGAAAGCAGCCATTTTAGTAAAAGGCCGGCTAGCCTTGCTCTTTAGTTGATGGATCAACCCGAATGTAAACTACCGAAAGGGGAAAGAATAGCACTGCATTAAACAAACTTCCTGTAACCGGGTTATAGTAGTAGTTGTTGGAGCCTAGCGAGCGAGAGGAGAGCGTATTTTCGGGCATACTGCGCTACGAGCTGAAGCCACGCGCTCAAGCTGTGACTCCTCTACAATAGATTCAGATAGGCGGGATTCACGGATCGCCCGCGCTGACAGAGCGCAGAAGCCAGAGCCGATGTTAAGCTGTTGCCAGCCGTCGATTGAACCGGAAAGAAGACCGGAATCGCACACTCATTCCTAAGTCAGAAGAAAGGGAAGAGACTAAGGAACTGGCTTCTTTGGATAAGCCGGAAGCGCGATCCTCAGGCGCACAAGCAAATCAGAATCGGAGCACGCCTGTCAATCTTTGAGCGGGAGTCGTCTGATCTGCCTATGGCCTGGACCAAGGCAAGGCTAGAACACATCGCGACTAATGCCGCTGTCACACTCTACCTGCGTGACGAAGCCTTTTGGACTCAAATCCGCACACAGACCCTCTTCCGCTTGGCGTGAACTCCTTTCGGTTTGTCACGGAAGGCATCAGGAAGATGGTATTCACTATCGGAAGGCCAGGACTTCGTTCTCTCCTACGTCCAGCCGTATAAAGGACTACGGAACGGGCAGAATAGTACATCCATCGAAAGGCAAAGAGATAGGGATGGTTAAATCTTTTAATCCGATGGTGACTTTTCTTCCTCAGCGAGAAGGAACCCGCAAAGCTCGCAACTAGACGAGCACGCGTAAGATTACGCCCTGGCGAGGCTCCCATAGGACTTAGCAATGACCGGATGAAGGTTTGCCGCTCACCTGCCACGGAGGTGGTCGGTAAAGGAAGAAGAGGAGCAGCTTGCATTTAGGAGGGGCCGCTCATGAAGCCACCTAAGCCTGCGAACTTAAGCGCGCAAGACCCTACTAAGGCTAGAGCAAGAGCTAGAAGAGAGCAGGTCAACCTGGCAAACGGATTCTTCTGCGAAGTTCCCCACTCCGGTTTATTTCTATACAACGGACATAGGCTCACCCTTTCATTGTCTTGCGAGGGTTGAGCGTACTCGATGCCCGCATGTCGGGGAGTTCGCTCCCTTGCTCCATTCTACCGCAATAGGGATGAAGTCCGTCTTCCCCGCGAGCCACCTTCACCTTTTGTCTTTTCACTCCCTCTCATAGTCTTTCTTTCGAGAGGTTTGGCTGTGGGGCTTAGGAAGGAGCCCACGGTTCAGAGCGGGAATCACCTATCGCCATGGGCAAGAAGAGGAAGAAGGCCCTACACTCGCTCACGACCGTTTATTTAGTTGATATTGATTGTGAAGTACCGACCCGGACCTCGATCAAAAGAGGAAACTAGCTGCCATCATGCCATTCGGGGATCTCAGTCAGGCCATTCCGCGGAGGCTGCTAGCGGGCTGGGAGCGAAGGGAATGAAGCCCTCGCGGGATCTTAGGGAACGACAAAAAGGGAGAGGAACTCAGAGCCGGATACATGACCGACACTGAGCGCTACCCTGTATGGAGGAGAGGCAGCCGACGGGGTGCTGGGTACGCTTCACTTACCTAGAAGAGCCCTTCACGTGATTTCACCTTAAAACCCTGTTTTGGGTTACTCTTGGGAAAGCCGGTCACTTAATTATACGCCTGGCGAGCCTTGCTCGTGGTAGGGTCGGGCGAGCTACCCTTAACAGCAGTAACCCAGAACTGCCATTCTTCGCACAAAACAATACCTATACTTCCTTGAAGAACCAGATGAACAAACAGCATCCACCTTATAGTTCGGATCTGCTGCTCCCAGATCAGCTTCAAACACACAAGCTGCCATTGCCATAGACCCGCGTTCGAAGTGGGGAGTGACTTCGGGCCAGCCAGCAAGGGCAACTTGTTCACCTTGAAGATCAAGGTCTGTGAATCAAATTTCCTCCCCAATCCGCATCGCTATATCCTTCTAGTAGAAGACTTTATCTTCCATACACCAGATCAAGATCCATGCGCGAGAGACTTCATTATCCTTAGCAATGCATTCCAATGCTCCAAACCGGGGTGACTAGTCAATCTACTAGTCACACTTACGGCATAAGCGATGTCCGGGCGAGTGCACGTCATTGCATACATTAGGCTTCCAACCACAAACGCATAAGGGAATTCCGCCATCCTTTCTTTATATTTTTCATCTTTTGGACACATCTCGGAAGAGAGCTTTACACAAGGATCGAAAGGACTACTAACCGCTTTATGATCATACACATCATGGTGCTTTAGAAGAGAATAAATATCTTAGATTGGGAGAGCTTTATGGTTTTCTTTGCTCTATCCCTTAACATCAGGATTCCTAGAATAACATCGGCTTCGAACCATCTCCAGCCGTTGCCTTCACCTTAACTCCTCCCTTTTTCCTTATATTTAATAGTAGTGCATGAGGGATTTTTTGTTTGACTTATGAAATGTCAGTCCTAAGTAGATGAACTCATTGAAATCTGTGCATACACTGATTTTGGGCTTAGGAGGAGCATCATGGAGTTCAAGTCCCTCAACCTGGCCATCCTGCTGTTCGATGTTCTATGCGCTACAATCTAGCCTTCATGAATGCTTCTACTGACAACCTTCAACATCAGCTTGGAGCCATGAGCATAGATTCTCCCTCTGACAGTACCTGTACGATACGGGGCCAGCAATCATATGACAGGCAGCCCCGATGCTTTCACTGACTCTGCTCCATATCAAGGTAATCGAAAAGTCTTCACTGGGGATAATACTGCTCTTACCATTCATCGTATTGGTACTGTAGCTCTTGAGCCATCAGACTTTTCTCAGAATGTTATGTATGTACCTCGGGTGGCAAAAAAGATGATATCTGTAGCTCAACTTGCTGGAGATAAGCTCTGGGCATTCGAGTTTCATCCTGTGGACTGTATTGTGAAGGATTTCAAGACAGGGAAGGAGATCAGAAGAGGGAAGAAGTGCGGGCGTCTCTACAGCCTTGCAATGAGCGCTCCTGATTCCAGGTCCATCTCAAGACTCCATTCTGCGCCCTTTTAGCTCTTGCACAAGCGTTTAGGTCATATCCATGACGCTCGTTTAAATAATCTTCGTCAACTTGGTCTGATTTTTGTGACAAATAAATGCTCTTATGCTCCATGTAAAAGTCGCCAAGAGGCTAAAAGCAACTTCCCTTCACTACTAATGGAACTCGTGCTATTGCCCCTCTAGATTTGATTCATTCAGATGTTTGGGGACCGGCCCCTACTCCTTCTCTATCTGGATTTCTTATTGAATTGACTACGTTATCTTTGTGGACGACTATTCTCGCTTTACTTGGATCTATTACGGCACAAGTCTGATTACTTGTTTTCAGAGATTCAAGATAATGGTTGAAATTCTATTGCAGCGATCGATCAAAGTATTTCGGTCTGATTCAGGAGGAGAGTTTCTTTCCAATGAATTGACCAACTTTCTTATTCGTCACGGAATGACTCATCAACGCTCATGTGCTTACACACCTCAGCAGAATGGTGTTGTGGAAGGCGACGCATGGACATATTATGGAAGCTGCCCGAGCCATGCTGCAAGTAATGCCCCTCGCACTTTGTGGGCCGAAGCTGTCAACACTGCTGTTCATATTATCAATTGTATCCCACCTTAGCCGGACTTTATCCTGAGCAATCTCTCACGGGACACCCTTCTGATTATTCTCATTTCAAAGTCTTTGGCTGTGTATGTTATGCTCATATTCCAACAAATCTTCGTGACAAGCTTGATCCGAGGGCATCTACATTCGTTGGCTATGGTGATCACCAGAAGGAAGGGTTCTCGTTGCTATCATCCAGCTTCTGGAATTACAGAATTTTGATCTCCAGACATGTAGTGTTTGATGAATAAAGGCCATGATTATCGGCTTCTTAAACGACTCTCCCGACAGACAAATCTCCCATCATCTTATTATGGAATCTTCGCCCGGGGAGACTAAACTAAAGAGCAACCTCAAGGAGAATCTCGGCCCCCAATTCCAGAGCATTCTATCTAGGGCAACAGGATCAACGATACTGGATCCCACTACACTAGGATGTCCCTTCGTAGATCTACTCGCATAAAGTATACTAGTCAGAGGTATCCCATGGAACAATTTGTTTCTAACAAAAATATTGTCCTTCTTTTTCAAGAGTTAACAAGGAAATAGAACCAGCAACTTTAAGAAAAGCATGCAACATCGAATCCAGCCTTCAAGTCGCCGGCCATGCAATCTGAAATGAGTGCGCTCACCAAAAGTCAAACGTCGGGATCTAGTGCCACTTCCTCCTGGAAAAAGAAAAAATGGCAGAATCTTCGGATGGAGTCTCGCTTAGTCGCTCGCTCGGGTCTACAAGATGCAGTATAAAGCCAATGGAGAAGTCGAAAGATACAAAGCTAGGCCCGTCGCTAATTGTTATTAGCCAGAATATGTTTGACTATGAATCAACCTTTAGCCCAGTCGCCAAAATGGCCACCATCAGAACCATCCTTGCAGTAGCCGCCTCTGCTAAGAAGTGGCCTCTAAAGCAATTAGATGTGAAAAAAAAAACGCATTTCTGAATGGCGACTTAAAAGAAGAAGTATAAATGTTACAACCTGAAGGATTGAAAGTCGAAATGAAACCAGACTTTGTATGTAAACTTAAGAATGCCTTCTTTGGCCTCAAACAGGCGCCTGCAAGCGAACTGACGGACTCTGACGGGCCTTATCGTATTATATGAGGGGGCCGAGTCAATGCTGAAAAGCCCCTAGATAGTCAGGCTAGCGCCAGCAAACGAAGGCTGAAAAGAAAGCCTACTAGTAATGGTGCGCGGGAGCAGCGACGCGTAGGCCCCCCCAAAAGGGGGGCCGAAGCGCGTCAGGTTGCTTTCTTTGTTTTTCAGCTGGTTGCAGAAAAATCTTGTTCAGAATCTAAAGATGAGGGGGGGGTTCCTTGTCTGTCGGTCGAAGAAGGCCACAAGTGGAAGCAACCGATGCTTTGGTCATTCAGTTGACTCCTTGCTGCCAGTCCGTGCTTGCTGTCATGCTGGCAAAAGCGGGGGGCCGGTTTTACCTACTATTGGATTTGAACCAATGACTCTCGCCGTATGAAAGCGATACTCTAACCGCTGAGTCAAGTAGGTCAAGCTGAGTCAAGTCAGAGAAAATAGACCTATAAGAGAAAGCCAACCAAAGCGCAACCAGAGTTCTCCGCGGGGCGGAGCGCTAAGAAAGAGAAAGCGTTATCGCTATACGAAATGAAGCAGCGGCTAGCACGCTAAGATCAACCACTTGGAGAACGCGGAGCCTTTCTTTCTCGGTCGCCTGTATGATAGGGGCTTAATAAGTTAAGTTGATTCCGATTCATGCGGTCGTTCTCTGCTGCATTGGTGTTTTCACTCTCCACCATAACAAATGTATTCCACCATATCTCAGGAGTAGTCAAAGGAAGTAGGCGGGTCCGAGTAGGAAGAAATTCACTAAGAAGTAGGGGCATACATAAATGGATCAATTCATTCAACAAGATCCGTTCGGATCGGACCAGGATGAATGGGATTGGTCTGACCTCTCGCTCGGATGTAAGACTCCCGCCGCCGACAGATGTCCCACGCCACGTTTCGTGAACAGCTATGCCCGAGAATGAATGAATTGTGATATAGCGCCGAATAAGCCACTGACTGTAGGAGAGGAAATAGGGGGCCCTATACCATACATCCTGCTGCCTCGGGACGACTGCACGTTACATCATAGCAGCACGACCAAATGGAGGCGGAAACCAGCTTCTGAAGAAGGCGCGGGAGCCTCGGGGGGTCTGGGGGGGACGGCGGGAGCCGTCACGTGATAGGGGCTTTGAAGCTAGCCAGCTTCAAAAAAGCCGTTGCGCGCGGGGGGGTTCGAGGGGGACGTCATTTCTGCTGAAAAAACGTGAGCGCACCATTACTATATAGGCTAGATAGGGCGATACGGCTTTTCAGCATTGACTCGGCCCCCTCATATAATACGATAAGGCCCTTAGTCCTTAGTGGCTTGCTGCGTGCTAGCGCGCGTACTCTTCCTCTATGAGCGAGACTCCATCCAAATCCGCCACTCGTTGGTTGGTGTGAAATTCTTTTCTGTGAGACTATGCCTTCAATTCCATTCTTCGTCTCCCTAGTAGCAGTCTTCTTGCTGGCCCCAACCCAACATGCATTTTAGAGTGCCGTGCCGGGGCGATAGGCGCGCCGCAGTCACGCATTCGAGCAAGAGCCTTTCTTCGCTATGTAAATAGAGGGCCGGAATAAGTGCCAGACCCTCAACAACAAAAGAATGGATTAAGGTGATAGAGTGTTATCAGGAGACGCTAGGCTTCGGAATTGAAAAAATCTCTCTCTCTTTTTTTTCGTAAGCGGATTTCGCTCATCAAGTTCTTGTTTGATCTGCCGCTGTTAGAACACCACAATATTCGTCCTTTTGGGGTTAATGCTCTCAATGGTGAATCGATCATTCGCTATCCTTTGAGTTATGAGAGGACGGAATGGAAGAGAAGTAATGAAACCTGCGATTGCTACTGAATAACCTCCTTTGACTTTTTCCATAATAAACCCTTTGACCTTTGTATTCGTTCGCCAAATCTTGTTCAGTTCCATCCAAGCTCGGTTTTGTCTGAATCTTCGTGGAAGAAGAAGAAGCGGTTCACCAGCCACTACATCTGTGGATCCCACCAATTCATTAAACCTGGCGGCTGCTCGCTCTTTGATCAGTGATTCACCGGCCACTAGATCGATGAATAATCTCTCAAAAATCTGCTCTTTGATCAGTGATTCACCAGCCACTACATCAAGGGATCCCACCTTATTCTCAAACCTGGTGGCTCGGTTGATTGGCACTCCTGTAGGCTCATCTTGCATACAAATTCTGGGGGTCCCAGGTCCTGCATCCACCAAGAACATTTCTTCCCTTAAGCGTAAAACTGCAGATTGTGAGGCGTTTCCACTACATAAGCAAAAACTGGAATTAGATCTTGGAAATGATCGACTCAAATAGATGCTCATCATAAGCTTTTTTGTTTTTCTTCCTCCTCTTCCTGTTCTATTGAGATTCAGCATCCAGCAGCGCCACGCCGGTTTCTCATAAGATGATAAGGGCTGACGGCTCCCCTTATCCCCCCTCCCTTTCCCCCCTGGCCGTGCCACACTTCAGAAAGGCCCTAGGCGGTCCTGAACTTACTTGTGTGAGCCTACGCCTTCCCCCCCACTCCCATATCCCCCCGACCGACCAACCTGACGCCTTTATCGAAAGAAGCATCTGGAAGTTTATAAGAGTCTTCGATGTACTTCTTTATACATCTTGGACCTTAGCCCTTTTTCCCTCAGATCAGATAAGAGGGTCCGGGCTTCTTCGATCTCCTCCTTAAGGCTCGCATGGGGATCCAAGTTGTCCGGTCTTTTCCATTCCATAAGATCTTCGATTATGGAGATGATGACTTCCTCGGTAGATCGATGATCCCCCTGTCCCGCTTCGGATAAGAGGCTTCTGATAGAAGCAGAAAGATCCTTTTTAGTGAGAGCCAATCTTTCTGCTTCGTAGAAGGCCCATATAGCCTGGTTTTGGAGTGGAGCTGTGTTGGTTCTCAACTGTTCCATGACCCAGGGCCCATAGCCCGGGTCCTCGTGATGTTGGCTCAGATAGGCCGAGAGCGCACGCTCCATCGCTTCCCGATCTGGATCCAGAACGTGCTCGGGAGCTCCCTCGGCGGGATGGGCTTCCTGATCGGGAATCGGCTCTGGCTCGGAGGAATCGCCCTCACCTTCACCCTCATCCTCCTCAGATGGGCTCTGGCTCGAAGAGGAAGAAATACCAGATTCATCATCACTGCTTTGGTCCTCCCCCATCGGATGTGAATAGGGGGGCACTGCCCGGATACGATGGGGGGGGGGCGGCGCATAGAAGAGAGAAACCAATCTTTCCCCAAAAGGGAAAGCCACTCTCGACCGTAATAGAAACAAATGAGAAATACAGATTGGAAGAAATCAATGAAACATTATCTGGAATAAAAGACGAGAATAGATTTTGAATCATGGCACTTGATCCTTCCTTTTCCTGGTCTTCTCGGCTGGAATCATAAATGGGTTGTCTCCCTCTACTTTGACTCTGACGCAAACGAAGTACACGCTAGCTCTCCTCTCTTCTTAGTAGATATTGTTAGGTTACCAACCTTCCACAAGGAGAATCCCTTATCCCCAGGCGGAAACCCCGAACCTCGCCTCTGGAGCACACCAACCAATTACTTAAACGCGGTTGGGGTAACCACATGGTCCCCCGCGGGCGTGTATTGGTCAACACATTCTGGGAGCGAGAGAACCTCTCTCAAAATCCAACGAGTAAGAGATACTCATTGAACATCTCCGTGAACGCTCATGGTGTGCGGCAAGTGATGAACTTGCCCACCCCCTCGGACGGATCCGAGGTTGGTGCCCTTTCTTTCTTTATGCAAATAACTAGAGATTTTTCTCCATTTCTTTCTGTTCGTTTTTCTTATAGTCACTGCTTATAGTTACTGAAAAGGAGTTTAAGTGTAGTGTAGCGAGTGCTTCCTTTCCGAAGCACGAGTGAAACGTCTTGTACTGAGTCAACTTGGATATTTTGTGTACGTGATTCTGAAACGTCGCTGAAAGTGACTTTAAGTGGAGTTACACGAAGTGCTTCCGTTGCGAAGCACGAGTGTAACGTTTTGAACAGGAGTAGCTTGTGTTGGTTAGTTGTTTAGTCAGCGCGTCTGTTCCTTTCCTTCCTTAATACCTAACTCCGTGTAGGCGCGAGTGTGTTAGTAGCTGGGTATTCGGAGTGAGGTTGTTTTGGGTGGGAGAGGGAGTGAGCTAGTACTTCGTTAAAGAAGCACGAGTGAAACGGTTTGTACTGAGCCGACGTTGGATATTTAGCAAATGGGTACGTGATTCTGAAACGTCGCTGAATCGGATCGTGTGCAGTGGAGACACTCCCACTTGAAATTGGTTGCAGTAGCAACGTAAGCAAGAGAAAGATTGCTCGTAAGACATCGTGACTACAACGGTAGTGCACGGAAAGCGCAATAGCGCGTTGTGGCTGTCGTGTCTCGAGTGGAGGATCGAGATCTACGTGATCGATCAGGGATCGCCACGAGTCACTGGTTCAGTGATAAGGGAGTGTCAATTGCTGACAAAGGAGAGAATCTCAAGTGAAGGCTGAAAAATGGCAGATCTGGGTAGCTCGTTGAGCGGGATTGAGAAACTCAGCAACAGTCACTATGGTTACTGGAAATCCTGTATGGAGTCTTATCTCCAAGGACAGGATCTATGGGAGACAGTCGCCGGTTCAGATGCTGATCCACCAGAAAAAACTCCGGTGAACGCGGAAGCGTTGCGGAAGTGGAAAATCCGAGCTGAGCTGGGAAGGCGATGTTTGTTATCAAAGCATCGGTGCAGAAGGAACTGTTAGAGCACATTCGGGAAGCCAAGACTCCGAAAGAGGCTTGGGACTCGTTTGCTGCGCGATTTTCCCGAGCAAACGATGCTCGTCTACAACTCCTGGAAAATGAGATTGGCACACTAACGCAGGGAAGCATGCCAATCTCGCAGTTTTTAATAAAAGTCAAAAATATATGTATATGTAACGAAATATCCCAGCAAGCAACGGCTGAAAAGCCTATTAGTCAAACGCGCGCAGTAGTTTTGAAGCTGGGTCACTTCGTTACACTAACGGACCTACAGGAGTGACTAAGGTGTCAGTAGTCGTATCTTTTCGAAAGGTAGTTCTTCCTAGCTTTTAGTCCGAAGGCTAGCAATTAGTCTATTCCGAAGGCGAGCAATAGCAAGGTGTTCTCCTTAGTCCATGTTCTCCGTCGTAGTCGTTCTTTTTAAGCCCCTCTTAAGTCAGTTCGAAGCAAGGAAGTAAGCAAGGCAGAATTCGCAACGGCCACAACCGGATCACCACCCGATAATCCTATCATGATTCGGGGCGGAAACTCCTTAACCTCGGAGGATTTACTTGACAAGCCCTCCCATAGTAACGACTTGAGCGCATCCCAACACAAATTGCCATCATTGAACTACTGCGTACCTCACATGTTCACAGAACTTTGTCCGATCAGGATCTCCAAACCTCAGATGTTCCAGAAGACATCTAGGTGAATCACTTACAAGCTTTGATATGCCAGTGAATTGTGCCTGAAACAATGACCTTTTCTGGAAACGACTTGCCCGACATTGCCTTTCCTCATAACCATCCATGCTTTATACGAGCCTGGAACGTAGAGGGTCTTAGTGGATGACGAACGGGTCAACACTGAATATCTAAAGCCGTCTTTGACTTCCTACGTGTTCCCATTAATCAGTTGCAACCGAATGGTCTTATCATTGAAGCCTATGGTGAAGAGGAACACAAGTCTCTAGGATCAAGTCAGTCGCCCCTGCAAGTCGGTCGTGCTATCAGACCCACTATTCTTCATGCAGTCGATGCTCCACCGAGCTATAACAACCTCCTGTTGGGACGTCCATGTCTAATCCAAGTGGTGTCTTCAGCTACTGACACGAAAAAGTATGACTTCCCTTATACAATCAGTACCTTTTTCGTCTCAAAAAGTCTAAAATTCCCTTAGCAAAATCAACTTATCTTGACTATGACTGTTTACATCGACAATGATCCATTTGACCACTATGATGTCCCTGAGTTCGTCACCAGGGAAGGTAGTCACTATCCCATTTGCAGTGGTGGTAGTACCCCCCGAATAAGGGAAAACAGTGTCAAGCATGAGTCTGATCCATCCTTTTTTAGCACATGATAAAGGAAAGCGGAAAGTCGATGATGAATCCTTATCATTACACACTTCTCTCACCTGTAAATAAAGGTCAATCCACCAAAGCCGAATCCCAACATTTTGATCTTCCCTCCCTGGGCCTATGAAGGAGATGGTTGTGTCGGCATTACCCTATTACCCATAGTACCCAGACAGTGAGTATGGTCGGCCACTGGTTCTGCCAGAGCTGCTTAATACCGCTTACCAAGAGGGTTCATCCACCCATATATACAATGGTCTCCCTACTAAGCTCCCCAAGTATATCCCACCTTCTTATTCCCCCGAAAATCCAATCCTCCCGCATCTGAGGCCTTTATCCTGTTGGAGCCGATATCTCATGCAATATCCTCGCTCGTGGCTTCGGGTCGAGCAGAAGCCCTGTCTGTCATTCGTGAACCCCTGTCATTACCATCTAATCCGAAGCGATGTGGTCATGGGTCTATCTTGGCAGATGATGGGTGTGATGAACAACCGAGTGGGTCAATTGAGACTTCTATTAATCCGGGTCACTACATACACCTAAATTTGGCCTATCATTATCCTTTCATCATCACCAATTCATCACCCCACCCCACCCCTCCCCTACCCCTCAATAAATAGTAGTAGCAGTCCAGTAACAGAGTCTATAGTTGCAGTTATGGTTCACCAAACACCAATGGAGTTCTGGAGAGAGTTCTTCGTCCAACGGAGAATGGGGGCTTTTAAGCGAGCATTTAAGGGAGAGGGAGGTTGAGACGCGACTCGAAGGTCTCATCAACTCGCCCTTCCCAATCAATATTCAAATGTCGGGAGGAAAGCTCAGTATGGTATAGTCGAGGTAGACGTCTCTGTGTAGAAAAAGAGGAGGAGCATTTATTTGCCCGCCTTGGAGTAGGTGTATATGCGTCAGCGTAAGATCATCTCTCCAACCAAACGCAGATTCTCGTAGCCAGTAAGGAAGACTTAATCTACCGATAGCATCTGACTGAAAGAGCTCCTACAACTGGTCTAGGATTTCTTGAGTAGGCGGGTGGACCTTAAGGTTATTACAGCTTGACACTGCAAGGGCCTTGCCGCAAGATAGGCCATAGGAGCAAATGAGCGACCGATTTTTGAGTGAAGCCAAAATGATATGGGAGTTGATTTATAGAATGAAAACATCAATCAATCATCTTTGGCCCGGAAGGTTTGTCGTGGTGGCGTCCCGTGTAGGGAGAAAAGTGGTCCATATTAATGGCTCCTGTATCTCCTTGCTAGATAGAGTTGACCTACAACATAAACGCTAGAAAATGTCACTCCCTTCGAATCTCTAATGTACCCGCATCTATGATAGGTTTTTGGTGGGCTTATCCTCATCAAAACTCTATCCGTGGGCACTTAGGCTAGCGAGTTGAACCGGATCATCGGATGCACACCCGCACTTCGTCTGCCTCGTAAAGGGAACCCGGACACTTCCCTTGCACAGTATCTGGTGGAATTCAGGACGGGGAAACTAGAGTGGGGGGAAAAGTCTCGTAATCTTTTGAGTATCGAGATGGCCGGTAACCTCATTAGGAACGCACCTCCCATGTGGTTTAGAATGAGTATCCACATAGCCAGAATTGACTACGGGG